CCACCCAAAAAGGAATATTTATTATTTGATCCATATCCCGACATAAGAAGTCCAACGGGAGCAAGGCTTGAAACGGCGATCCATAAAAAAACACCAATACTAAGATCGGCTAGAATAAAGCGATAGCTAAAAGGAATTACTGAATAACTTAGTAAAATGGATATGACTGCTATGGAGGGCCCGAGACTGAATAAACGACTATCTCCTCTAGATGGAAGAAGATTTTCTTTGAAAAGCAGTTTTGTACCATCTGCTAAAGCTTGAAGAATTCCCAAAGGTCCCGCGTATTCGGGGCCAATACGTTGTTGTATCCCTGCAGAGATTTCTCTTTCTAACCAAACAATTACTAGTACACCTAGTGTGATTCCTAATACAAGAATGAAAATCGGGACAAGCATCCATATGATCCCATAGACTTCTTTTAAGGATTCCAATCTGAAAAAAAAATTGATAGGTTGTATTTCTGTTGTATCAATTAGCATTTCAACGATCAACTTCTCCCATAATGATATCTATGCTACCTAGTATCGTCATAATATCAGCCAATTTCATTCTTTTAACTAACTGCGGAAGAATTTGCAAGTTGATAAAACCCGGCGGTCTAATTTTCCATCTCCAAGGAAAAACACTCTGATCTCCTATCAGAAAAATTCCCAATTCTCCTTTTGGTGATTCGACTCTTACATAAAGTTCTTGCTTGGACAATTCAAAAGTTGGAGAAGGTTTTTTACTAATAAATCGATATTCAAAATCATTCCATTCGGAGTCTTTTATTCTATCAAAGTGGCGGCTTTCCAAATTTTCATAGGGTCCCCCTGGAATTCCTTCCAGAGCTTGTTGGATAATTTGTATGGATTCTGTCATTTCGCCGATTCGTACTAAATACCGAGCTAATGAATCGCCCTCTTTTTGCCATTGAATCTCCCAATCAAATTCGTCGTAACACTCATACCGATCAACTTTACGAAGGTCCCATTGTATTCCGGAAGCTCGTAGCATTGGGCCCGATAAACCCCAATTTAGTGCTTCTTCTCCGCCAATAATGCCTACGCCCTCAACCCGTTCTAAAAAAATGGGATTCCGTGTAATAAGCTTTTGATATTCAGCAACCCCGGTTAAAAAATAATTGCAAAAATCCAAACATTTATCTATCCAGCCATGAGGTAGATCAGCAGCGACTCCTCCGATACGAAAATAATTATGCATCATGCGCATGCCGGTAGCAGCTTCGAATAGGTCATATATCAATTCTCGTTCTCGAAAAATGTAGAAAAAGGGGGTCTGTGCTCCAATATCTGCCATAAAAGGGCCAAGCCATAACAAATGGGAAGCGATACGACTCAACTCCAACATAATAACTCTGATATAGCTAGCCCTTTTAGGTACTTGAATATTGCCTAGCTGTTCGGGTCCATTTACGGTTATTGCTTCTGTGAACATAGTAGCTAAATAATCCCAACGTGTTACATAAGGCAAATATTGTATAATTGTTCGATTTTCCGCAATTTTCTCCATCCCTCTATGTAAATAACCCAATATTGGTTCACAATCAATAACATCTTCACCATCGAGAGTAACGATCAGTCGAAGAACACCATGCATTGATGGGTGGTGGGGGCCCATATTGACTATCATGAGGTCTTTTCTTGTAGTTGGTGCAATCATAAGTTTTTCCCGAGTCATTCTTCCATGCATTGCTGAAAGTCAAAAGAAGTTCATCCAAATTTAAACGACTAAGCTTAAGCTCAAATGGCATCACGCTTCAAATTAACGAGTTTTTATCTCTCGAATATCCAACTCACTAATTAATTCTTTATAGCGCCCTCTATTTATTTTTGACAAATAGGCCAGCAGTCGTTGACGTTTTCCCAAAATTTTTCGCAAACCTCTCTGAGATGAAAAGTCTTTTTTGTGCAATTCCAAATGTGAAGTAAGTCTCCTTATCTTGGTGGTGAAACTGAATACTTGAAATTCAACAGACCCTCTCTTTTCTTCGTTTTGTTTTTGAGAAATAACCGAAATGAATGAATTTTTTACCATAAAAAACCCCCTTTGCTTTTTACAGATATGGATTTTACCGATCAATAATAATAATGCCATTAATTTGAAAATTTGAATGTAGTATATACAACAATCTAATGCAAATTTCTTTATGAACTCCTAATTTCCTGAATTCAAATCAATCAATCCAATTTCATATTGGATACTAGAATGAAAGATGAGACAAGACATGTGATCTGTGTATTTGTGTGCTTTCATATACCCTATTATATATATATATATAGGGTATAGGATATATAGAAAAAGTGTATTATCAACAAATTTTCAATCGTGGATACAGATGTATCCTTAACATACTGAAACGACTACCATTATTAGTATCAAACCAATAACGATTCATACAAGCTAAATCTTCTAATCGATAATTAGGCCAAAGAAAGAGCTTTAATTTCATTAATTGATTTTTCTCTCTATCAAGGTGGTTATTGTCCTGTGAAACTTGGCTGCTGTTTTTTACGTTCTTTCCGTTCCAAAATACAGGATCTCTATCTATATCTATATAATTTCTATTTTTTGAATTGAAACAAATTAGAATTCTCAATTTTCTACAATGTCTAAAGGCTAAAATATTTTCGGGAACAAGTAAATCAAAATGATTTTTGTTTCTATTTCCGGTTATTTTTTGATGTGGTGAAATAGTTTCATCAAAATTATTGTTAGCAACATATCCCTGCTCTTGGTATTTTTGATTAGTTTGATGCTTACTCTTATGAACCAACGAAATACCTATGGTTTGATACATAATAAATTGCCCATCTTTTTTTCCAGACAAACGAATGGGTTCTAGAATCAATACTCCCTTTTTCATCAATTCTGAAAGAGTTAAATTCTTCTGAATCAGCATTATATCCAAATTCATTTCTCTCTTTTGAATCGAGGATATAGTAATTTTTCTTGGATCTATCAGTCTAAGCAGGAGACAATATACCTTGATATTATTGATCAGTCTTTGAGTCAAAGTCTCATCCCATCTCAATTGAAAAAGCAAAAAACGTTTCAGGAAGAAATCTAGTTCTGCTTCCGTGTTGCTTTTGTATTGTTTTTTCTTTTTCCCTTTTTTCATGTCCGATCTTGTTGCATAATTTGCTTCAATATCTTTTTGTTGTGAGAGAACAGATCTTCGATCCACTTGGCTTGTGAGTTCTTTTTCTTCTTTATTTCGATACTTTTTATTTGATGCTATCAAAAAACTTCCTTTTTCCTTTTCATGGATCTTTTTAGTTTCTTTAGTTTCACTTATATCTAAATTTAAAAGAAGCAATTTGCTTGGTATAAACCAAGGTTTCAGTTTATATGTCTTATAAAGTAACACAAATTCTGGGAAGAACCAAAGTTCCAGATTTGATCTGGGACGCTTTAGCATTTTTTCATTCATTCCCATCCAATCAAAAAATCCTTTGTGGGAGTTTGCTAGATTGATCTCTGGAATCATAAGATAAAAAAGATCTTTTTTAGAAATTATTTGAGAATTATTAGTACGAATTTTAGTATTTTGATTCCTATTGGTATCGATTATGATTGAGGCCTCAATACCTATTTTTTGTCTAATAAAAAAATAGAAAATTTTCCGATCGAAATATTTTCTATCGGACGATTTTTCCATATATAGAATATCGACCTTTCCTAGATCATTTTTAATAGGGATGTTCCTGAGCATATCAAAAAGGGTTTCTTTAGACGTCTTATAAGAAATCTCTTTGTTCTTATTTCCGTGAAGGGGAGATCTATAAAAAAAGCATTCCGCTTTATTTTCATAATTAAGAAATTTATATGATAAAAGATCATATCTATAGTATTTTAGAAAATTCTCTTTTTGATTCGATAATGAATATACTTCAAATTGTTTTTTGTAATTCATTAATGAGTCTTTTTCAGATGAATGCTGTTTGCTTAAATTTTCCTTTTTAGCTATACGACGCTGATAAACTGTATTTCGCCATTTTTCTGGTATTAATCTAGACCATCTAATCTGAGATAAATGGTATTGATAATGTCCTCGTAACCAGGTTTTCCATGGATTCATTTCATAACGCGGAAGTTTTTTATCTGATAATTTCGAATGAAACATTCCTCGTGTTTCACAAGAATCCTTTATTTTAGGCTTAAGAAAAGGGGGGATTCCTTGATATTGAACAACAGGTCTTAACGAGTTACTAACTTGGATTTGTGATAATTTGTAAAATACATATGCTTGTGGCATGTAGGATAAGTCATAAAAAATATGTGAATTTCTTTTAATATTACTAATATTTTCAAGTGGCTTTTTTATAGTCGAAATAAACGGAATTGGAGGTTTCTTTTTTTTACTAATTTTTTCTTCTTTTCTTTCATTATTGTAAATGGATTTATCAATAATTTTTTTTGTTAATTTAAGAAAAAGTTCTGTATTTATTCTGGGAATATTAATGATAGATAAAAATAGAGCTGTGTATATTTTTTCAATGAAAAATTTGAAAAGGGGGAGTAATTTATAGATTAATCGAGTATTCCTTATTTTTAATATTTGCCGTTTTTCGAACCTTTTAGCATTATAACTTGTAGGACTAATATTATTTATTCTTGGAGTTACTTTTTTTTTCTCTTTTGTGATTCTTTCTATTTGATTTCGAATTGTACTTGTTCTATCAGTCAAATCCTTCATTTTTTTTTCTGTCAATGAAGAATTTGTCCAACTCGGAGATGTAATTTGACTAAATGATTCGTGAATTATCTGATTGCTTCTTATGGAATCTTTTTCTTCTTTAATTTCGGTTGATGCATATATTCCTACTTCTCTTAATCTAAATAATAGAATTGGATTTACTTTGGAAAGTTTTTTTAGTATTTTTTTTATAAAAAAAATACTTTTGATAACCCATTTTTTTGTTTCTTTTGAAACTTTTCGAAGTAATTTTAGTTTTCCTTTGAAAACTGTTAGAACTCGAAAATACTTCTTTTTA